TTGAACCAATCAATGGCCCTGAAATAGGAACCAAATGCCAGTAATAATTCAAGTTGTGCTACCCCCACAATTATTGTCCCTGACCATCAAGGAGTAATAACCTTAAGGTATCAACTGATGGTGGTCTCTTACGGGCTGAGCATTATTAATTGAACGGGATGTTGGTACTTGGTATATCATTATTTGTTGGTTATTGTGATGATATTTGAACGTCTCCATTTGTTCTTCAATTTTAGTTAGTTTGTTAATTTTTAGTGTTATGTCACCCTTAGTAGGACATTTGATGTGTTAATGTTGTAATACAATTGCTTTTTGTTACTTCATTTAATGTCCTAAAGCATTATTATATATGTTTGATATAAATTAATGGTGTTAATACATATATGCACTTTAGACATTTTTTGTTCGTTCGTTTGTTGTGTTGGGCGGCGGATTCCGGCAAAGAATAGTTTAGTTTAGAATCCTAGCTTTGGGAGTTAGGGGTTGGGGTTAGAATCCCCCTTCTTTGAGCAAAAGGGAGGATTTTAACCTCCAGCCTCCGGTTTACAAGACCGGCGCTCTTTCATTAAGCTTCTAATGCTTTATCAATTAAGTATTTTGTTTTCTGCAAGGGCAAGAATTGGAAGGAAGACAAGGAAGAGAATAAAGTAAAGTAGGGAGGCAACTTGTCCGATGATAATGAATGGGTGTTCTACTGGCATTCCTCCAATTCATGTAAGGATAATAACATCTGCAATGAGAACTCAGAATAAGGATTGGGTAAGTGGACGAAAGGTTAGTGATCGTTGTTTAGATGTGTGGAGTAAAGGAACAAGCATAAGGATTAGAATTGATGCTAATAAAGCAAGTACTCCTCCTAGTTTGTTTGGAATTGAGCGAAGGATTGCGTATGCGAAAAGAAAATATCATTCTGGCTTAATATGTGGAGGTGTTACTAGTGGGTTCGCTGGCGTGAAATTTTCTGGATCTCCTAAAAGGTTGGGGGAAAAAAGCGCTAGTGTAATAAGGGCAATGAGGAGGAGGGCAAACCCTAAAAGGTCTTTATAAGAAAAATAGGGGTGAAAAGATACTTTATCAACATCGGAATTAATTCCTGTGGGGTTATTTGAACCTGTTTCATGTAAGAAAATAAGGTGAATTATTGTTGCAGCGGCAACTACAAAGGGGAGGAGGAAGTGGAAGGCAAAGAAACGGGTAAGGGTAGCATTGTCTACTGAAAACCCCCCCCAGATTCATTGAACTAAGGCATCTCCTACATAAGGTACGGCAGATAGGAGGTTTGTAATTACGGTTGCACCTCAGAACGATATCTGTCCTCAGGGTAGGACATAACCCACGAAAGCAGTTATTATAACTAGTAGGAGTAGTACTACTCCTACATTTCAAGTCTCTTTATACAGGTATGACCCATAGTAAAGACCTCGACCAATGTGAAGATAAATACAGATGAAGAAGAAAGATGCACCGTTTGCATGTATATTACGGATTAATCACCCGTAATTTACGTCTCGGCAAATATGCGCGACGGAGGAAAAGGCAGTTGAGATATCAGATGTATAGTGTATGGCGAGAAATAAGCCTGTTATAATTTGAATAATTAAGCATAACCCTAGGAGTGAACCAAAGTTTCATCATGCAGAAATATTTACGGGGGCAGGTAGGTCTACAAGAGCATCGTTTGCGATTTTTAAAAGAGGATGTGTTTTTCGTAAGTTGGTCATTAGGTTTTTGTAGTTGAATACAACGGTGGTTTTTCAAGCCATTGGTCCTGGTTAAAGTCCTGGCAAGAATCATGACTTATATTATGTATTTGTTGTTGTTTGGGCTCGTGGTTGGAATGGCGGCGGTTGCTTCTAACCCATCTCCTTATTTTGGGGCTTTAGGATTAGTTATTGTAGCGGGAATAGGTTGTGGGGTTTTATCAAGTTGTGGGGGTTCTTTTTTATCGTTAATTTTATTTTTAATTTATTTAGGGGGCATATTAGTGGTGTTTGCATATTCAGCTGCTCTTGCAGCTGAACCTTATCCTAAGGGTTGGGGAAATCTTTTTGTTCTAGGGGTTATAGCATTATATGTTTTGGGAACAGGGATGGCTTCTTTATTATTTTTTAAAGGGTGATATGAAGGGTCTTTGTTGTGTGGGGATGAGTTCGGGGAAGTATTAGTATTTCGAGGAGATACTGGGGGAGTAGCATTAATATATTCTATGGGGGGTGGTGTTTTAGTGGTAGCTGCTTGAGTCCTGTTACTCACTTTGTTTGTGGTACTTGAGTTGACACGGGGACTTGATCGTGGAACTCTTCGAGCAGTGTAATTTATAGTAAAATAATTGCGAGGGCGATGAGTAGGGTAATAGAAAAAAGAGAGAAGTAGGTTTTAACTATTCCTTTTTGGAGATTATCTGTGGTTTTAATAAGAGGGAGGTTGAGGGTATGAGTTGCTTTTGGGCCTACTTTTTCTAATCAGGTTTGATCAATCGTTTGGTTGGCAATTTTTTGGCCTGTAGCGAGATTGAGTTTTGGGAGCAGTCGGTGAATAACTGTGGGATAAAATCCGAGTATATTAGAAAAGTGATGGGGAGTTAGTGTAGGGAGGGGTTTAAATTGTTTAGTTGTGAGGCGGGCAAGTTCTAAGGCGATTAAGAGTCCTGAGATGGAAACAAGGAGGGCAGCGAGTTTAAGGGTGGGAGGTATAGATAGAATAGGGGTTTTTAGTGGTAGTATATTTAGGGTAATAATAAATCCGGCAATAATACTACCTCAGGCCAAGCGTTTAATAGGATTAATGACTGCGGGATTATTTTCGTTGATAGGAGCAAGTGGTGTAAATCGTGGGTGACCCATGGAAATGAAAAAGACTATTCGGAGACTATAGACTGCGGTGAAGGATGTAGCGACTAGTGTAAGGGCTAGGGCTCAGGCGTTTAGGTAGGATGTATTTATAGCCTCAATGATTGCATCTTTAGAAAAAAATCCTGCTAGAAAGGGAGTGCCAGTAAGAGCTAGGCTGCCTAAGGTCATGCATGATGAGGTGAAAGGAGTGAGGTGGTGTATACCGCCCATTTTTCGAATGTCTTGTTCATCATTCAAGCTGTGAATAATTGAGCCGGAGCAAAGGAATAGTATGGCTTTAAAAAAGGCGTGTGTACAGATGTGTAGGAATGCTAGTTGTGGTTGATTCAATCCGATAGTTACTATCATTAATCCTAGTTGACTTGATGTTGAAAAGGCAACGATTTTTTTGACATCATTTTGGGTTAAGGCACAGGTAGCGGTAAATAGAGTAGTTAGAGCTCCAAGACAGAGACAAGTCGTTAGTGCTGTTTGGTTACTTTCTAATACCGGGCTTAGGCGAATTAAGAGGAAAATGCCTGCTACGACTATTGTACTTGAGTGTAGTAGGGCAGAAACTGGTGTTGGGCCTTCTATGGCGGAGGGTAACCACGGGTGGAGACCGAACTGAGCGGACTTACCGGTTGCAGCAAGAATAAGTCCTATAAGAGGTAAAGTTATATCAGTGTTTTGTGAGATAAGGAAGATTTGTTGAATTTCTCATGAGTTTAGGTTAGTTGCAATTCATGCTATGGCCAGAATTAGTCCGATATCACCCACTCGATTGTAGATAACGGCTTGTAGAGCAGCAGTGTTGGCGTCTGCTCGTCCGTATCATCAGCCGATAAGGAGAAAAGATATAATACCGACCCCTTCCCAACCAATAAATAGTTGAAATATATTATTAGCGGTTGTTAAAATAATTATAGTAATTAAGAAAATTAAGAGGTACTTAAAGAATTGATTTATTTTAGGGTCAGAGTGTATATATCAGGATGCAAATTCGAGAATTGATCATGTTACGTATAGGGCAATAGGGGTGAAAGTAATTGAGTAGAGGTCAAACTTAAGGCTAATATTTATATCAAAGGTAAGTGTGTTAGTTCATGTTCATAATGTGGAGATTGTTTCTGCTCCTTGATTTAAGAATAGGAAAAGGGGGAGAAGGCTTACGAAAAAAGCTAGTTTAACAGCTGTTTTTACAGTGTCTGAAGCTCAAATTGCTTGTTTGGGTTGTGGGGACAATGTGGAGAGGATTGGGTATGAGAGAATAGAAAAGATGATTACTAAACAGGTTACTATAATAGTAGAGGTGAAATGCATAGCTACTACTTGGATTTGCACCAAGAGTTTTTGGTTCCTAAGACCAATGGATGAGCTATTATCCTTTAGGAGCATGCGAGTGAGCTTTGGGGTTTAACCAAAGTAACAATGGTTAGCAATCATTGGTGCTATCGAGCCTCTCTCGGTGGGCAAGGGGATTTCAACCTCTTTTTTTAGAATCACAATCTAATGTTTTTATTAAACTATGCCTACAGGCAGTTCATCCTCATGTTAGTTCTGGCTTGAGGATTAATAAAATTAAGGGTAAAAGGTGTAATAATATAAGGAGGTGTTCTCGTGAATGAGAGGGGGCAAGGGCCAATATGTGAAGGGGGAGGGGTCCCCGTTGTGTTATTAAAAATATATAGAGTGAGTAACCAGCGGTAAGTAGTGTACCCAGGCCTGTTAGGCAAAGAGTTCATCAAGATCAGTTGAATAGGGAGGTAATAATTATTAATTCACCTATTAAGTTAGGGAGAGGGGGAAGAGCAAGGTTGGCTAAACTAGCAATAAATCATCAAGTGGTTATTAGTGGGAGAAGGATTTGTAAACCCCGGGCTAGAACTAAAGTACGGCTATGTGTGCGTTCATAGTTAGTATTTGCTAGACAAAATAGGGCAGAAGATGTAAGGCCGTGTGCGATTATAAGAATTAAAGCTCCTGTAAATCCTCACGGGGTTTGAATAAGAATACCTGCTGCAACAAGTCCTATATGACTTACTGATGAGTATGCAATTAATGATTTTAAATCAGTTTGACGGAGACAAATGGAGCTAGTTATAATAATTCCTCAGACGGCGAGAATAATAAATGGATAACTTATTTCTTTGGTAAGGGGAAAAAGAACTGTTATGACCCGTATTATTCCGTATCCTCCTAGTTTAAGGAGAACGGCAGCCAGTACTATAGAGCCTGCAACTGGTGCTTCAACGTGTGCTTTTGGTAGTCACAGGTGTGCGCCGTATAAGGGTATTTTTACTAAGAAGGCAATTAAGCAGGCGGCCCATCAAATTTTGTCTGAGTAGTTTATTAAAGGGATATATGGGGTGTAAGGTAGAGTTAAAAATGAGAGAGATCCCAGGGATGATTGTAAAATAAGCAGTGCAACTAGTAATGGTAAAGAGCCTGCTAAGGTGTAAAACAGAAAATAAGTTCCAGCATTGAGGCGTTCTATTTGATTTCCTCAGCGAGTAATAATTACTAGGGTGGGGATTAAGGTGGCTTCAAATATAATGTAAAATATAATTATTTCTGTTGCTCCGAATGCTAAGATTAAGAAAATTTGTAGGGAAATTAGAAGAGAAATATAGGTTCGTTGGCGATTTTGGGGCTCAGATGATATATGGTTTTGGCTGGCGAGAATCATTAGTGGTAGAAGTCAACAAGTGAGGATTAGGAGTGGTGTGGACAAAAGGTCAGTGGCTAGATAAGAGCTTAGGTGAGATCATCCTGTATCTAAGGGAGTTGCAAATCAAGTAATGCTAATTAATGCAATAATAAGACTATGTAGAAGAGCAGAGGATCATAGTCGGTGGGCAGGTGTCAGTCATATTGATAAAAGAAGTATAATAGTTGGGATTAGAATTTTTAACATTGTAGGAGATTTAGGGTGTGGAGTTGATCTGAGCCGTGGGTACGAGCAGTGGCAACTAAAAGGGCCAGCCCTGCGCTTGCTTCGCAGGCGGAGAAAGCGAGAAGAAGCATAGGGGCGGGGGAAAAGTTTGTTGAGTCTAGTTGTAGTGTTCATAAGGATAAGGCGATGAATAAAGATAATATTATGCCTTCTAGACATAAGAGGGCAGAAAGTAGGTGGGTTCGATTAAATGTTAATCCTGCTAATCCTAATAGGAATATTGTTGAAAAAGTAAAATGGGTAGGGGTCATTAGGTAATTGTGGGTTTTAACCACAGGTTTTTGAGCCGAAATCAAATGTTTTTTTTAAACTAATTCCCTATTCAGCCCATTCTAAGCCTCCTTGAAGTCATTCATAGATTAGGCCCAGAGTAAGTAAAATTAAAACTACTGATGCTCAGGTAAAAGTTATTAAAGGGGATGAGAGCTGATCTCCTCAGGGGAGAGGGAGAAGTAGGGCAATTTCTAGGTCAAAGAGGAGAAAAAGAATTGCTACTAGAAAAAATCGAAGGGAAAAAGGAAGTCGGGCGGAGCCCAGGGGATCAAAGCCGCATTCGTAGGGGGAAAGTTTTTCCTGGTCAGGAGTTATTAGGGGTAATCAAAAAGATACTAGAATTAAAACAGTGGTTAGAATTAAAGAAATAAGAGCTATACTAGTAATTAAATTCATTATCCTCCCCTAGATTTTAACTAGGGCCAGGTGATTGGAAGTCACTCGTACTAACTTTTGTACTAGGAAGATTATGAGCCTCATCAGTAAATAGAGATGTATAAGAAGAGTCATACGACATCAACAAAATGTCAGTATCAAGCAGCTGCTTCGAATCCAAAATGATGTTCTGCTGTGAAGTGGAATTTAATCTGTCGAAGAAGGCAAACTAGGAGAAATGTAGACCCAATAATAACGTGTAAGCCGTGGAAACCTGTGGCTACAAAGAAAGTAGAGCCATAGACTCCGTCTGCAATTGTGAAAGGGGCTTCGTAGTATTCTATTGCTTGTAAAAATGTAAAGTAGAAGCCGAGAAGAATAGTTAAAGCAAGGGCTTGGATGGCCTGTTTTCGTTGGCCTTCTATAATGCTGTGATGAGCTCAAGTAACTGTAACACCAGATGCAAGAAGTACTGCTGTATTAAGCAGGGGAACTTCAAAGGGGTCTAAGGTAATAACCCCTGTAGGGGGTCAGCATCCTCCAAGTTCTGGGGTGGGAGCTAGGCTTGAGTGATAGAAAGCTCAGAAAAATCCTAAAAAGAAGAAAACTTCAGATGTGATAAAAAGAATTATTCCGTAGCGAAGGCCTTTTTGTACTGGGGGTGTGTGGTGGCCTTGAAAGGTGCTTTCTCGGATAATGTCTCGTCATCATTGATATATGGTTAATAATATTAATATTAGTCCTAGTGTTATTAGTACGGGGGTATGAAAATGTATTCAGATTGCAAGACCTGATGTTAATAGTAATGCGGCGACTGCGCCGGTAAGGGGCCAGGGACTGGGGTCAACTATATGATATGCATGTGCTTGATGGGCCATTAAACGTTTTCTTGTAAATAAAGACTTAATAGGAGAACAAATACATAAGCTTGGATTATTGCAACAGCAACTTCTAAAAGTGTAAGAAGGAATAGTAAAATGGTTGTTAGAATAGCTACCGTTGGTATTAGGGGAAGAAGTACGAAAGCGGCGGTGGCAATAAGTTGAATAAGCAGGTGACCGGCTGTTAGATTAGCAGTAAGTCGAACAGCCAGAGCCAGGGGGCGAATAAGTAGGCTAATTGTTTCAATAATAATAAGTACGGGAATTAGGAGTACTGGTGTACCTTCGGGAAGAAGATGGCTTAAAGCATGTGTAGGTTGATCACGCATTCCAATGATTACGGTGGCAAGTCATAAGGGTACTGCAAAGGCAAGGTTAAGAGAAAGTTGAGTAGTTGGTGTAAAGGTATAAGGAAGTAAACCTAGTATGTTTAAGGTAATTAGGAAGACTATTAATGACGTTAGTAATGCTGCTCATTTATGGCCCCCTGGGTTAATAGGCAGGAAGATTTGTTGTGTAAAATTACTTACAAATCAGCTTTGAAGGGTTAGCAGTCGATTATTTAATCATCGGGTTGTGGGTCGAGGAAATAGGATTCAGGGAACAGTTAATGCTAAGGCAATAAGTGGAATACCAAGTAGTGTGGGGCTTATGAATTGGTCAAAGAAGCTTAATATCATGGTCAGTTTCAAGGCTCTGTTTTTGGCATTTCCGTGCTCTGGGGGGAGGGGTCATTTGGGAAATTGTGTGCTAGAATTTTTGGGGGAATTATTGTTAAGAATACTAATCAAGAGAAAAGGAGGATCATAAATCAGGGAGAGGGGTTGAGCTGTGGCATGTCGCTAGGGGTGGTTGGGAGTCACCAGTTTTTAGCTTAAAAGGCTAACGCTACGCCCATTTTAGCTTCTTAGCGAGGCGTCTTCAAGTATTAGAGAGGATCAGTTTTCAAAGTGTTCAAGTGGTACTGCTTCTACTACAATTGGTATAAAGCTGTGGTTTGCTCCGCAAATTTCTGAGCATTGACCGTAATATACACCAGGTCGAGAGATAATAAAGGCTGTTTGATTTAGACGGCCTGGTACTGCATCTATTTTGATGCCCAGACTGGGTACGGCTCAGGAATGAAGAACGTCATCAGCTGAAATTAAAATTCGTACGGGAGAATCAGTAGGAATTACCATACGATGATCTGCTTCTAGAAGACGAAATTGGCCAGGGGTTAGATCTTGAGTAGGGATTATATACGAATCAAAACTTAGGTCTTCATAATCTGTATATTCATAACTTCAATATCATTGATGACCCATTGTTTTGATCGTAAGATGGGGGTCGTTAATTTCATCCATTAGGTAGAGGATTCGTAAAGATGGGAGAGCGATTAGGATTAGAATTATGGCTGGAAGAAGAGTTCAAATAATTTCAATTTCTTGTGAGTCAAGGATAAGTTTATTTGTTAATTTTGTGAAAACTATAACTACAATAATGTAAAGTACTAGTGCACTAATAATGAAGACAATTATTAAGGTGTGATCGTGAAAGTATAAAAGTTCCTCTATTACAGGTGATGCTGCATCTTGAAATCCTAGTTGGGAGGGATGTGCCATTGTGTTTAAGATACGCAGGGGTTTCACCCACGATTTTGCCTTGACAAAGCAATGTAATTAATTTTACTAGTATCTTATAAAGAAAGTGACAGAGTGGTTATGTGGTTGGCTTGAAACCAGTTTATGGGGGTTCAATTCCCTCCTTTCTCGTAAATTTAGGATGGTTGAACTTGAACAAATGCAGGTTCTTCAAAAGTGTGATATGGGGGTGGGCAACCATGAAGTCATTCTACATTTATAGGGGTAAGTTCTACTGAGAGAACTTCACGTTTAGCTGCAAAAGCTTCTCAGAGAATAAATAGGAATAGTACTACAGCCACTAGTGAAATTAATGAGCCAATTGATGAAAGGGTATTTCATAATGTATATGCATCTGGGTAGTCTGAATATCGACGGGGTATTCCGGCGAGACCAAGGAAATGTTGCGGAAAAAAGGTTAAGTTAACACCAATAAATATTAGGGCAAAATGGATTTTTGATCATGTGTTGTGAAGGGTATAACCTGAGAATAGTGGGAATCAGTGTACAAATCCTCCCATGATTGCAAAAACAGCTCCTATTGATAATACATAATGGAAGTGAGCTACTACGTAGTAAGTGTCATGAAGAACAATATCAAGGGACGAATTAGCTAGAACAATTCCTGTCAGTCCCCCCACAGTAAAAAGGAAAATAAAACCCAGGGCTCATAATATAGGAGCTTCTCATTTAATTGAACCCCCGTGAAGGGTTGCTAATCAGCTAAATACTTTAACTCCTGTTGGAATGGCAATAATTATTGTGGCAGAGGTAAAATAAGCCCGAGTGTCAACATCTATTCCTACGGTAAATATGTGATGAGCTCAGACGATAAACCCTAAAAAGCCGATGGCTATTATAGCTCAGACCATGCCCATATATCCAAAAGGTTCTTTTTTCCCAGAATAATAGGCAACAATGTGTGAGATTATTCCGAAGCCCGGTAGGATAAGGATGTAGACTTCTGGGTGGCCAAAAAACCAGAATAGATGTTGATAAAGAATTGGGTCTCCTCCTCCGGCAGGATCAAAGAAGGTGGTATTCAGATTTCGGTCTGTTAAAAGTATTGTAATACCGGCGGCTAGAACTGGGAGAGAAAGAAGCAGTAATACGGCTGTAACTAGTACTGCTCACACGAAAAGAGGGGTTTGATATTGTGAAATTGCGGGGGGTTTCATATTAATAATTGTAGTAATAAAATTAATAGCCCCAAGAATTGAGGATACACCTGCTAAATGCAGCGAGAAAATAGTTAAATCAACAGAGGGTCCTGCATGGGCTAGGTTTCCGGCAAGGGGGGGATAGACTGTTCACCCCGTCCCTGCGCCAGCCTCCACGCCGGAGGAGGCTAATAAAAGCAAGAAAGAGGGGGGAAGAAGTCAAAAGCTTATATTATTTATTCGAGGAAATGCCATATCTGGGGCTCCAATTATTAGTGGAACTAATCAGTTCCCAAATCCTCCAATTATAACTGGTATTACTATAAAGAAAATTATTACAAAGGCATGTGCGGTAACGATTACATTATAAATCTGATCATCTCCTAGAAGAGACCCCGGTTGGCTTAATTCAGCTCGAATAAGCAAGCTTAAGGCTGTTCCGACCATTCCGGCCCAGGCACCAAATACTAGATATAGGGTACCGATGTCTTTATGATTAGTTGAGAAGAATCAACGTGTGATTGCCACAGGTAAGATGGCTGAGTTAGGCGGTGGATTGTAGCTCCATGCACAGAGGTTTGAGCCCTCTTTTTACCAAGCCTTGAGGTGAATATCATATTGGATTGCAAATCCAAAGAAGTAGGTTAACGCCTGCCGGGGCTTTCCCCCGCCTATTTTAGGCGGCTAGGCGGGGGAAAGACTAGATGGATGCTCGCTGGATAGAGCGCTTAGCTGTTAACTAAGATATTGTAGGATCGAGGCCTGCCTGTCTAGAAAGGCTTTAGCTTAATTAAAGTGTCTGTTTTGCATGCAGAAGATGTGGGTTAAAGCCCCGTAAGTCTTACAGGGACTGGGAGATTTTCACTCTCGCTTAGGGCTTTGAAGGCCCTTGGTCTGATTTTAACCTAAGTCTCTAAAGTGTTAGGAAGGCAAGAATGCTCGGAGAAAGGGGGAGTAGGCAAATTGCTAGGGTGGAGGAAATGATTAAAAGAAGGGTTGATTGTGATGGATACAGACGTCAGGATAGTTGGGCTGTTGTATTGTTTGGAGCAGAGGTAAGAGTTAGTGCATAAGAAAGGCGAAGATAAAAAAATAGACTAAGTAGGGCAGAGAGAGCAGCGATAGTGGCGACTGGTGCTAACTCTTGTTTGGTCAATTCTGTAAGGATTATTCATTTTGGTAGAAAGCCTGTAAGAGGAGGAAGTCCTCCAAGGGAAAATAGGATTAAAGGTGTAATGGTTGTTAGTGCGGGTGCTTTTGATCAGGATGTTGCAAGTAGATTAATAGTGGTTGCCTGATTAATCTTAAAGATTAGGAAAAGAGGGGTGGTTGTTATAAAATAGATAATTAGGGTAAGAAAGGTAAGGTTGGGGGAGTAGTTTAGGATAAGAGCTATTCACCCTAGGTGGGCAATTGATGAATAGGCTAGGATTTTTCGAAGCTGGGTTTGATTAATACCTCCTCAGCCTCCAATAAGGGTAGAGGCTAGGCCTAATAGGATTAGGGTAGGCATATTATTCGAGGTGATTTGTAGTAAAAGAGAAAATGGGGCTAGTTTTTGTCAGGTTGATAGAATAAGTCCTGTGGTTAAATCTAATCCTTGGAGAACCTCTGGTAGTCAGGTGTGTAGAGGTGCTAGGCCTACTTTTATTGCCAGGGCTAAAATGATAACTGTCGTTGGCAGGGAATGAGTTATTTGTTGGAGTTCTCATTGACCTGAAATTCATGCATTTGTGATGCTGGCAAACAAAATAGTTGCTGCTGCTGTTGCTTGTACTAGGAAATACTTAGTAGTTGCTTCGATTGCTCGGGGGTGATGGTGTTGTGCCATTAGGGGAATAATTGCGAGGGTATTAATTTCGAGTCCTATTCAGGCGAGTAATCAGTGGGAACTTGCGAAAGTAATGGTGGTGCCTAGACCTAAGGTCATTAAAAAAATTGAAGTAATGTAAGGGTTCATTAGTAAGGGAAGGACTTTAACCAACATGTTTGGGGTATGGGCCCAAAAGCTTATTTAGCTGACTTTACTTGAGGCAGGTAATATAATGTATATAATAGGAAGTGGTGTAGTGGCAGCACGAAGAGTTTTGATCTCTTTGGGTAGGGTTCGACCCCCTTCTTTCTAAGGAGTTGGAGGGATTTTAACCTTCATTGTTTACTCTATCAAAGTAATCCTTTAATTCAGGCACAGCTCCGGGGTTATAATTGTGGGGGGAGTCCACAGAAGGCAATCGGAACGGCAAGGTGTCAAATAATTAGTGCAAGAGTCAGGGGGAGAAAACTTTTTCACACAAGGTGTATTAATTGGTCGTATCGAAATCGGGGGTAGGAGGCTCGCACTCATAAAAATAGGGTTGAGAGGGCTGTGGCTTTAAGTATAATAGTAATGGTTATGAGTTCAGGAGAGGTGTGTAAAAGGGTAGATCCTAGGAAGAGTAGGGAAGAGAGTGTATTCATAAGTAGAATATTAGCGTATTCTGCGAGAAAAAATAGTGCAAAAGGTCCTCCGGCATATTCTACATTGAAACCTGAAACTAATTCTGACTCTCCCTCTGTTAGGTCAAAAGGAGTGCGGTTAGTTTCTGCTAGGGTTGAAATATATCATATGATTGCTAAGGGTCAAGCTGGTATAATTAATCAGATGCTTTCTTGGGCCGAGTTAAAAGTTTGGAGTGTAAATCCTCCTGTGAGGATAATTGTATTGAGTAAAATGAGTCCAAGGCTTACTTCGTAGGAGATGGTTTGGGCAACAGCTCGTAGGGCTCCAATTAGAGCATATTTTGAGTTTGAAGCTCAACCTGACCCTAGAATGGAATAAACTGCTAGACTAGATATTGCTAGAATAAATAGGATGCTAAGATTTAAATCTGTTACGGGGAAAGGGGTTGGGAGGGGGGCTCATAAAGTAAGGGCTAGTGTGAGTGCTATGACTGGGGTAATTAGGAAAAGAATAGGGGAAGCCGTTGAGGGGCGTACAGGTTCTTTTGTAAAGAGTTTGATTCCATCTGCAAAAGGTTGAAGGAGACCGTAGGGGCCTACGATGTTTGGACCTTTACGAAGTTGTATATAGGCTAATACCTTTCGTTCGACTAAGGTGAGTAAAGCAACGGCCAGGAGTACAAAAATAATTAATAGTAGGGGGTTGATAATTATCAAGAATAGTGTTGAGATCATAGTTGAGGGAAGGATTTGAACCTCCGTTGAAAGGGCTTAGGTCTTTTGCATTTGCCGGGCTCTGCCACCTTAACATATCATTATTTAGGATTGAAGGGTATGCTCATTTACCTAATTTAGTTGTATTCATTAGGTAGGAGTAAGGCTTGCTATTGGTATGGGCCCTTTCTTTTCGGTCCTTTCGTACTAGAAAAGAGCACAACATAGATAGAAACTGACCTGGATTGCTCCGGTCTGAACTCAGATCACGTAGGACTTTAATCGTTGAACAAACGAACCCTTAATAGCGGCTGCACCATTAGGATGTCCTGATCCAACATCGAGGTCGTAAACCCCCTTGTCGATGTGGGCTCTAAAAGGGGATTGCGCTGTTATCCCTAGGGTAACTCGGTCCGTTGATCGGCTTGGCCGGATCTATTAGGGTCAGAATTTCTGTTATCTAGAGTTGTCACTCTTAATTTAAAATATTGTTTATTTTTTCCTCACGGGGGTTTTGTTGTGCTCCGTGGTCGCCCCAACCGAAAACACTAGAATAGGAAGCATTTAGTTTGATTTTTTAATTAAAGGAATATAACATGGTCTATTCTTTCGTTTTAAGCTCCATAGGGTCTTCTCGTCTTATGTATTTATCCCCGCTTCTGCACGGGGGGATCAATTTCATTGACTGGGGGAAGGAGACAGTTTAGCCCTCGTTATGCCATTCATACAGGTCTTCATTTAAAAAACAAGTGATTGCGCTACCTTTGCACGGTTAGAATACCGCGGCCGTTAAACCTTAAGTCACAGGGCAGGCGGGACCTCTTATGTTAGGTGATTCAAGAGGCGATGTTTTTGGTAAACAGGCGGGGCTATTAGTAGTTTTGCCGAGTTCCTTCTTCTCCTTTTAGTCTTTCCATTAATGAACACCAGTGTGGGGTTAACGGTAAGTAGTGGGATGTTTTCTAGTTATCTTTTTTTATCTCAATACCTTCTTTAATTAGGGCCGTTAATTTTCGGGGGTTATTCCGTTCCGATTTATACTTGTGCTTGGAGAGATGGGGTCTCTTATTACTCATATTAACATAATTTCTTTCACGTGGTGAAATAGCCTGATAGAGGTAGGGGAATATGATTATTTTATCGGGATTAAAGGAAAATATATGTTTGAGCTATAACGCTTTCTTTTGAGATGGCTGCTTCTAAGCCCACTAAAACATTAGCCTTTATTTAATATGATCATTATCCTACTTTAAAGGTTGTATTCTTATTCAAAAGGGCTGTACCCCTTTTGACTAACTTCCTAATTTTCTCTAATTTAATTTATGTCTTAGACGATAATAAATTAAGAATAAAAGGAGCTGAACTTTTATTCAGTTTTCAGGCAACCAGCTATAACTAGGCTCGGTAGGTTTGTCACCTCTACTTGAAGATCTTCACACTCTTTTGCCACAGAGATGTGTTTGCCCTTTTGTTAGGCTGTCTTGAAGTAGCTCGTCTAGTTTCGGGGAAATAAACTATAAATCTTTTTGCTTATTAGCTACTTGTTAAAGCATGATGCAAAAGGTACGAGGGGGAAGCTCTGCTTTTTTAAACTTTACTGGGTTGTTTCATTTACTCTTTCAGCATTCCCTTACGGTACTTTTCTATTGCTCCATATTTCCTTTTTTATCGCCTATACTAGGGTATAAAATGGTTTGTTTTTAGTTGGGGTGGTGTATTAGGGGTTATTTATATAATCGTGTTGAATTTAGAAGACTGGGCTAGCTGTTGGGTTTCAGGGCGACTCGATTTGCACGGGTGACTTCTCAGTGTAAGGGAGATGCTTTATCTGTCTTAGCTACGACCTGATTTTTTTCCAAGTGCACCTTCCGGTACACTTACCATGTTACGACTTGCCTCCCCTTTGCTAGGGTAAATTAATTATAAATGGAAGTTAAGAGGCTCGGGGAGAGTGACGGGCGGTGTGTGCGCGCTTCAGGGCCAGCTTCAGTAGAACACTCTATTTTCTACTTACTGCTAAATCCTCCTTTGTGTACTTTTTCATTGTACAGTCCGTAATTTCCTGTTTAGGAAATGTAGCCCATTTCTTCCCCCTTCATACGCTACACCTCGACCTGGCGTTTTGGGTGGTACCAATTTCGTTTACTCTTCATCCCTCACGGAGTAGGCTGACGACGGCGGTATATAGGCGGAAATAGCAAGAAGGGGTGAGGTTTAACGGGGGTTATCGGTTATAGAACAGGCTCCTCTAGGTGGGTCTAAAGCACCGCCAAGTCCTTTGGGTTTTAAGCTAGTGCTCGTAGTCCCCTGGCGGATAAAAAAGTGGATTTTTATCAAGGTTTATGGCTGTGCATAGTGGGGTATCTAATCCCAGTTTGTTTCACAGCTTTCGTGAGATCAGGTTAAATTAAAGCTACTTTCGTAATAGGGCTTCATGCTTTCGAATACGTATAACAGTCTTGGAAGCGTTCGGCTTTAGTGTTATGAGACCTTAATCACGCTTTACGCCGATGGCTATCAACTTGAGTCTCTCGTATAACCGCGGTGGCTGGCACGAGTTTTACCGACTCTTTAGGCCTTAACTAAGTCAAGCTTACACTTATGGCTTAATGTTTATCACTGCTGAATTCCCTTGGGGGTGTGGCAAAGCAAGGTGTAATGGGCTAAATAGTATTGTGCCTGATACCAGCTCCTTGTTTTCGGGCAGAAAACTGTGGGGCATCCTCACGGGCTTGCGGAGACTTGCATGTGTAAATTTGGCCTCAGCTGATAGAAAAGTCAGGACCAAACCTTTGTGCTTGCGAAACCTTTCTAGGGTTTGTCTTAACATCTTCAGTGTTATGCTTTAGTTAAGCTACGCTAGCATTTGAATTATTGCAATAGTGTATATACACGTAAATATAAAATTAGACAAGAGCATATAATACTAGTCGGGGTTTTCCTGTTTCCGGGGGGTTTACAGGTTTAATAGTGATCCCGGGAGTATGGGGGGGTAGGGGGGGTTTACGCGCAAAAACCCCGGGGCACTTTGATAGAAAAATTAGGGGAAAAAATCAATATTTATGCTCTTGAGATCAGTTATGCAATTCTTCTATTTATATCTTAAAACATTAACTTATATAACGCAAACAAGGAAAATGTTCAACCTTGGCGGACAGATCTGTATGCACTCTGAAATGTCAAGTGAAAGGAAATAGAGAAAAAAATACCAGTTGCCCCTTAGAGTGAATGCCTGGCATGGGGGGTAATGCAATTTATGTACTCCACCATTAACTTATGTCAGTTTCAAGGAAAGAATGAGGA